ATGGCATTGCCATAAATTGACAAGATAATATTTCCACTTATTCATCAGAAGAGGGGTATCTTTTGAAGCCAGAATTGATTTTCCTTGATATCTAACATAATGCATAAAAGGATCTTTGAAGAACCATAAGATGGCCGGAAAATCATTAGCAAAGACTTCTTCTACAGGATATTTTATTTTTTCATAGAAATGTATTCGCTCAAAAAAGGTCCAAGAAGAGGTAAATTGTAAATGAGAAGATTGGCTACGGAGAAAAAGTAAGATGGATTCGTATTCACATACATAAGAATTATATAGGAGCAAGAATAATCGTGGATTAGTTTTTGAAAAAATAGATTTATTTGGAGTAATAAGACTATTCAAATTATAATAATCGTGAAGAAAGAGTCGTAATAAATGCAAAGAAGAGGGATCTTTCGCCCAGTAGCGAAGGGTTTGAACCAAGATTTCCAGATGAATGGGGTAGGGTATTAGTACATCTGATACATAATTTAAATGTGGGAATTTGTCCTCTAAAAAAGGAAATATTGAATGAATTGATCGTAAATTATAAGATTTTACAATTTCTGTCCCCTCTAAGGAGGATACTAATCGTAGGAAAAACGGAATTTCCACAATGACTGCAAATCCCTCCGATAGCATTTGACAATACAAATTTTTGTTGTACCCCCAATTTTTTTTTTTGTTAGAATCATTAGCGGAAATAATCAAATGATTCTGTTGATACATTCGACTAATTAAACGTTTTATAATTAGTAAACTAGATTTATTGTCATAACCTACATTATCCAACAAAATCGATCTATTTAAACCATGATCATGAGCAAGTGCATAAATATACTCCCGAAAAATAAGTGGGTATAGGAAGTCATGTTGCTGAGATCTATCTAGTTCTAAATATCCTTGAAATTCTTCCATTTTAAATTAGATTTGAACCAGAAAAGAAAAAAGAAATAGGTGGTTTATTGGGTTATCAAATAATACATAGTACGATACAGTCAAAACAAGGTATTATAGTAAGAAAAGAATAGATACCTCGGAAACAAGTAAGACTCATCAACGGACTCTCTAGCCTCTCTTTTTCCATATAATTTATTTTTGTTCATTTTAGGTTTAGGGTAACAAGATGGTTAGAAGTCCTTTATTTTTTCAATCCAATCGCTCTTTTGATTTTGAAAAAAAAAAAAAAAAATATCTTTATCAATATACTGCCTTCTTCTACACATTTATCTCTACCCCATAATGGGGAATAGCTAATAGTTAGGACTCATAAGAAATTTATAATCCACTCATGGGAAAAGTCTTTCCCGCATTAAGCACTAATATATTTTTAACGTCTAATTAGATCGGGTAATCATTCAAAAATTAAGAACAGAAGCTCGTTACTTTTTGTTTCCCTATAATTGGAGCCATAGTAAGGCTCTACCCATTTATTCACTCGACCAAATAAAAAAAATTGTTACACGCCACGAATTCAAACAATTCCAATAAGATTTTGGACCTATTTGGTAAGAATTTAATATTCTCAGAATTTTACATTGATACGACATGCTGTTTTTTCCATTCATTCCTTTCAGGATCAGTCGTGGTCTTACAAACTCTACCGATGGTATGGACGAATCTGTTGCTTCATACAAATGTGTAAAAGATGCTAGCCGCACTTAAAAGCCGAGTACTCTACCGTTGAGTTAGCAACCCCCCCCAAATAATTATAATGTGTAGATACAATCGGAATCCCAATAACTAAACAGATTTAATTGCACAACGCAATCAAAACCAATCAAAACATTAAAATAGCAAAAATTTTAAAATTTCTAATTAATTTGATTCTGAACATAATAAAAATGAACAGATCCGATGAAAAAAAAATTCTCAGATAAACATAGGGATAAAGTCAAATATTTATAAAGTCAAATATTTATAGGCCACCTCTTGTCTCTTATGTTATCCATTAATTAATTAGTATATATAAATTTTTATTGATTTTAATCTTAATCAAAAACAACTTCTTGTATCACAGAAAATCCAAGAAACCTTTATTTGAATAAAATAAAATCTATGAAAATCTATGGGACGGAGATAAATGGATCCATTTATCCACGATCGGATTATATTTATTTGATACACTGTTGTCAATATGAATTGAATGTTGAGAAAAGAATACAAAAGAGAAAACTAATTATAAATCGAACTAACAATTCCAATTTCAATCAATTAAAATTAATAAAATCTTAATTATAAAAAAAAAAACTAATGACTTGTGTTGGGTTGGCACTACATATATACAATATAGGTATAAGGAAAAAAAGGGAGAAGTAGAAAAATTAGGTTTATTCGATAAGTAAAAGTAAAATAAACAGGGTTAATCCTTTGTTTTTTTTTTTTTTTATTTGTTCATAGAGTTTCAATGAAAACCACCCCATTGACAGTAATATTAAAATTTTATATACACGATTACTTCATTTATTATTTATTCACTTGATCTTTTTCTATCTATTTTATTTATATCAATAAAATTATATCAATAAAATAAAAATAGATTTTTGGCGTTATAAAAGACAACATTCTATAGTAACAATAATAAAATAAATTAAGTATGAATAGAACAAAAGAGGAAATAGCAAAGAAACGAAAAGGTTATACAAAGCTATATACAAGTCATTCACACCCTCTTTTTTTATATTTCATTAATTGAATTTTGTTTGTTGATTAAGGCGAAGCTCCGTAAAAACCCCCGCCTTTTTTGAAATATCATAAACAGTTCCTGTAGGTTGAGCGCCTTTTTCAAGGAAATATAGAATAGCAGGAACATTTAAATAAATTTGATTCTTTATGGGATCATAAAAACCCACTTTCCGAAGATCTCTTCCCTCTCGTCGGGATCGAACATCAATTGCAACGATTCGATAAATGGCTCATTGGGATAGATGAACAATACCCCCCCCTAGAAACGTATAAGAAGTTTTCCCCTCGTACGGCTCGAGAAAATTAGAAATTATGGCTATGTATAGAATTATAATATCAAATATATCCATAAAATCATCAAATTAATTAGACTATTTATTGATTTAAGTACTTTTTTTCTTATTCTTTCCCAACCCCCAAAGAAAAAAAGTATTCGTATTTGCACCCTCATAACTCAAGTTGGATAACTCTAAAATAACTCAAAAGAAACCTTTTCTTTTAAGTATTTCATTTATTGAGCGGTCTCTAAACCTTTTTGTCTGTCTCCTTTAGAATCTATTTTGATTCCTCATTCTGATCTAGTTGTTGAGACAATTGAAAACGGTATTTCCTTGTTCCAGGATCTTTATCTTTGCCTTGAATCATTGGGTTTAGACATTACTTCGGTGATCTTTAAATCGTTTCAAAATGGTAGCAACATACCCTTTTTTGTGATTTCTTTCTATCAAAGAATCATACGAATGGTTGATTCCTGCGTAATACACTTTACTTTTGATTTAATCGAAAGAGTTTTACCAATTCCAACAAATTTTACTTTTAAATTTTCTTGAATTGGATCCTTTGGATTTATATATCGAAAATATACTTACGAAGTTGTTCCAATTTATTGATTGATACTAACCTTAGATTCTTGCCCCTGAGAAATGAATCAATACTTTCTACTCGAGCTCCATCGTGTACTATTTACATCACCCCCCCCCCCAAAAAAAAAAAGAGGGTTCCAGTGTAACAGAACAAATGATGTCGAGCCAAGAGCACTTTCATTCCTATATAATTATATATATAAAAAAAATGGTGGATGTAAGAATCCACAACTGATTGTGTCCTTCAAGTCGCACGTTGCTTTCTACCACATCGTTTTAAACGAAGTTTTACCATAACATTCCTTCAGTTTGGAACCAGTATGTAATTGATTCAATTATGGAATCATGAATAATCATTGGTTCGGTCAGTACATAGTAATCTCTACTTTTTTATTCTATATGAAGAATGGGTAGTTTATGAAGAAGTCTCAGCAAAAATTCAATCAATTTAATCCCATTTTTAATTTTTATTATATTAATTTTTATATTATTTAATATTTAAATAATTATAACTAACATAACACTAATAAAGAAACATAACATGAATAAACAGGTTATTTTGAATCTGTATCTTCAAGTAACGTAACAGTGATAGGATAAATTCAACAATTTCACACCTCTTCGAGTACCAAGAACTCATAAGAAATCATTAAAAAGATTTAATTGATTGAATAATTTCCTACCCGATATCATTATTTGCATTTTGCATAAAGTTTTACAGTAAGGACCATTCACTTTTTATCATCATAAGAGAGAGATAAATCCATATTTGATTAAACCATCAATGATTAAAAAAAAGACTGATGTAAGGGAAGATTGAAGATTTAGGTTGTTATTTTTTCATATTTCATACTGTAAAATCAGTAATATAATATTTACTGAATCACAAATATATTTTTTTTCATATGCGTGTTATTTGAACTCGATTAAATTTGTGAAAAAGATATGATTCAGATTATTAAAAAAATAAGAAACAAGAATCACATTCTATACCTATATTCTTAAACAGAAGGTTGTTATAAAAGGCAATCTTTTTTTGATATATTTTATATATGATATATATTTTATTATATATTAATAAAATGATCATGGGTCGGGTATGTTCTGGGACGGAAGGATTCGAACCTCCGAATAGCGGGACCAAAACCCGTTGCCTTACCACTTGGCCACGCCCCATTTCTATTCGACACTAATAAACACTATTATTGGTACTGGTTGTTCGTCAACTCCAGCCTAAATATCTATTATCTATAAAATAGATTACTATAATTTTTATTATACACGTAGACAGAGAATTAAACTAAATTTATTGATCATTACATATAATTCAATTAAGATATTGTATGAAAGTATGATTTATTCTATTCTCTTTTGATTTGAGAATTGAAGGATTTTTGATTGGGTGAGTTCAAATCAAAGAAAGTTTTTTGGCCTATCTTATTTATTTTTTTTTTATTCATTATATTCTATCAATAATAACATATAAAAAAAAAAACTCAATTTATTAATAACCCAATCAAAATAAATACAATTATCCTCAAGAACAAAATGTTTGTTATGCTTAATATATTTAGTTTGATCTGTATCTGTCTTAATTCTGCTCTTTATTCAAGTAGTTTTTTCGTCGCCAAATTGCCCGAGGCCTACGCTTTTTTGAATCCAATCGTAGATGTTATGCCAGTAATACCCCTGTTCTTTTTTCTTTTAGCCTTTGTTTGGCAAGCTGCTGTAAGTTTTCGATGATATCTTTAATACTGTCCTAGACAAATTCATGATTTGATTTATTCAAAAAAAAAAAATTCTAAGAATTGATAAGATCAGATAAGTCTTACACCCCCAATTAAAATATTGAAATTCTTGTACAACCACGCTAAATCTGGATAACCCCACTTTTTTTCTTGGTGTCAAAATAAAAAATAAAAATGGTAGGGTATGTGGTATAAAAATGGAGAATCTATTCTCTTTTTCCTAAAAAAAATATTGGAGATTATGTAATGCTTACTCTCAAACTATTTGTTTACACGGTAGTGATATTCTTTGTTTCTCTCTTTATCTTCGGATTCCTGTCTAATGATCCAGGACGTAATCCTGGACGTGAAGAATAAAAAAATAAGGTTTTTGTTTTCCTTGTTTGATTTTAAAATGTTCTTAGTAGGATTTTATCTATTCCACATCTTTAACTATTAAAAAATAAAAAGAGCTCGCGATGAATTCGTAAAGAAAATACCAAGTCATCAACGAAAACGGAAAGAGAGGGATTCGAACCCTCGGTACGAAAAACTCGTACAACGGATTAGCAATCCGACGCTTTAGTCCACTCAGCCATCTCTCCTCCCAATGGAAAATGGATAATACTATGTTACATTATAAGTTGTTACATTATAAGTTACATTATAAAAAATAAGGCTAGAAAAAGCCCTTCATAATATTCTTTTTTTATTTCGTCCGAAGGGGCTTTTTAGTTCCACGGCCCGGCTAAGTACTGACCAGGCCGGGCCCGCCCTTTTTGTTCCAACGAACCGTAAATAAAATGATTTATTTAATTTAATTTGAAAACTAAAATACTTGCTTGTTATTGCGATTGAAAAAATAATAAAGAACTATTTCGATTTATATGATATAGAATCAAATGATATCGAATCAAAGTGTCATTTCTTATCTTAATTTTTTATTTATTTAGTTTATTCTTTTTATTCCAGTAAAGTAAATAAATAAAAAAAAAAAAGAACTGTGGATTCTTGCACAATCCATTTTTATGTTATGGCTTAAATCGTTTTGTCGAGACATATAGGTCAAAAACCTCCAGCAAAAAAACTTGTTATTTAGTTATTTAAATTAAATGAATGCTCTTTTCCTATTTCTTGTTCGACAAAAAGTCCATTTCTATACAATAATCGGATTGTAGCGGGTATAGTTTAGTGGTAAAAGTGTGATTCGTTCTATAATCCCTTAATAGTTAAGGGGTCTTTCGGTTTGATTAATATTCCATTCCGATCAAAAACTTTATTTTTTAAAAGAATTAAATCCTTTACCTCTCAATGAAAAATTCGAGGAAGAATATACATTCTCGTGATTTGTATCCAAAAATAAATTTAAAATTGAAAAATTGGATTATGAGATTACGAAACATAATTTTTTTTTTAATTGGATCAATACTTCCAATTGAATGAGTATGAGCAAAGAATCCATGGATAAAGATATAAAGTGTATTTCTAATCGTAACTAAATCTTCATTTTTAATTTGTATATGATAAATTGAAGCAAAATAGCTAGTAAACAATGACTTTAGTTTACTAGAGACATCGACAAATTGTTTTAGCTCGGTGGAAACAAAATACTTTTCCTAAGGATTCTCTCAAATAGAAATAGAGAACGAAGTAACTAGAAAGATTGTTATAATATAATCCCCCTCTTTTCTATTTTCTATAGGGATCATCTATAAAGCGAGTTGTTCTGAATACATCCAGACAGAAAAGCTGACATAGATGTTATGGGTCGAATTTTTTTTTTATTTCATTCATGTTTTAATCTGGGAATTTATATATCTTCCATAAAGGAGCCGAATGAAACCAAAGTTTCACGTTCAGTTTTGAATTAGAGACGTTAAAAATGATGAATTAACGTCGACTATAACCCTTAGCCTTCCAAGCTAACGATGCGGGTTCGATTCCCGCTACCCGCTTTTACTTTATCTTTATATTTTAAAATAAAATAAATATAATTAATATAATGCATCATTAATACGCAATTCCCGAAATTCTTTCCACTATTTTTACGAACAAGAAATATTTAAATTGGAATGAAAAGCGTCCATTGTCTAATGGATAGGACAGAGGTCTTCTAAACCTTTGGTATAGGTTCAAATCCTATTGGACGCAATTTTTTTCCATATATATTTTGACGCTCTTATTACATATTATATATTTATATATATTTATTTAATATATATAAA